TCCAAAGCCAATAAAAAACTATATCAATTCATCTCTCTATTTTTTGTGAAAAGAAGTCCAAATAACATAATTTCATTCCCAACAGCGATCCCTCTTCTTTTTTTCTTTTTCGTTTCACATTTATCATCAACCAAATGGGGGAATTTCCATTTCTTCGACTAGTACCGATTCGATTGATGGGAGAGAGGCATATGTGGATTAGTACAATTATTATATTATTAGCATCAGATTCGGGATTCCACGGGATACCGTACTGTACTGGGTCTGGCTTTTTCAATTACTCCCGATCTGTGAAATATGAAATAGAGTAGAGTATTGTATGTTTCCCGGGAGTACATACATAAATGGAATTTGTACAATATAAAAAAAATTGAACATAGTTACTGTGTATAGAATAGTATAGAATACTTTTTTTTTTAAGATTCAAATAAAAGTATATCCTTTTCGGGCCCTATTTTGTGTAACCTCAATTTCAAATTTTACTAATTTGAAATAATCTATCTCATTCAAATTTCGCATTGAACTTTTGATATATGCGTCCCATTACTAATCCAATGAAAGAGGATATTCAAAAAATAAAGATCAAACAAGGATCACTTTTTTATTAGCGAGGTAATGAATTTTTTTTTTATTTTATAAGGGTTTTTCCTTGAAAGAACAAACTTTTTAAATTTATATATAAATATATAAAAAAATAGTTAATTTGATGGAATATTCGATTTTTTTATACCGGAATTTGTACTCGTCTTTATCATACTTCTTTTGTTTTCCAAGAAGATTGGATCATTAAAAAAAGGAGTTTATAACTTAGCTCCTTCCTTTTTTTTTCATTGAGCTTCTATTGTTTGTTGGGGTTTGTTTAGAACCAATGGTAAGTGGAAAGGCGGTTAGATGATACTTCATCAGATGATTGTACAAAGAGGGCGGTAGGTTATAGAAAAGAAAGAATGGAAAAGAATGATAAATAAATAAAGGAATTATTGATTGTATCGGGAATCTAATTTTGAGTTCAGTATGGATAAAAGATCATCCTATGTTATACTATTCAATTCTTGACGATGAATCGATTTGATAGCTCCGATATTGTTATTCATGATATTGATCCGATTCGATATCATCGAGATGTAATGCATCCCATTGAATTTACAGGCGAAAGGTTTATTATCTCTATGGGATTAACTCCCGAGTTATTGCGAATTAAAGAAAAATTAAACAATGAGATTATGGAAGTAAATATTCTCGCATTTATTGCTACTGCACTGTTTATTCTAGTTCCTACTGCTTTTTTACTTATAATATACGTAAAAACAGTCAGCCAAGGTGATTAATTTGAATTAAACTTGATTTTTTATTTCTTATCAATAATTGCAGAGAAGAAAAGGATAAAAATTTCGCGTCTTAAATGAAATGGGCAGACTAGAATCAGTCGTATTCTATGGGATACGATAGTATGGTAGAAAGATTCAGATATTTCTTTCTACCATACTATCTAGTATTGTTATTGTAGTGTATAAAGTTGTATTGTAATGCGGGTTAATTTAATATAGATTAATATAGATCAATCTACAATAGTATCATCATATTCCTTTTCTATATATATAGAAATCGATTAAAATACGTATATATAATATATATAGTGATAATGTATATTATATAGTATCCCAATTCTATTTCTTTGCTTTATCTATTTGTATTTAATTTGTGTTGATTTCAATTAAATTAATTTGAAATAATCGAAAGCGACTTTTACGATTAGAATTCCTAGATTTCTGATTATTTTCAATATGAATCCCGATCGAAAGAATCAATGACTTCTTCGTCGGAATGCTAACTAAAAGATTATTTTATTATACCTATCGAAGAAGTCATTGATTGAGGAGTTGACAAATGATCCATGGGAACTTCTTCGGATTTCGAAAAGGATTAGTAAAATCCGTCGACTTTTAACGTTTGAACCATGATATGAAATGGGTTCAATAAAACAAGCAAAACAAAAATAAAATTTCTAAAATAGTAAAACTAAAACAAGCGGCGCAATATGTGACTCGCCCAAGACAATATTTTAGTATGTGCAGTATCTCGTTGGACAACTACTATGTTGTTTCCCAATGTATATCCACGTAATGGAATAACCGAATTGTTTTCTCTTTGATCTTTGAACAGTAAAGAGGTAAACAAAATAAAAAAAAAAGTTCCGTTCTTCCTCATGGTCCATATCTAACTTTGGTAAGAGTCAGTTCATCGAAATAGAAAATTTATGAAGAATTCAGTTGGAATAAATTTCCTACCATTTGTATTCCTTTTACTTTTTTTACTTTCAAAATACGAACACGGAAATAATTGAAATATTTCTTTGATTGAAAGAGTATTCTTCATATATATTTATTATTCATAGAATACATTACTCAACTAAAATCCAAGAGAATTTCGAAATGAAGATATTTTTCATTTCTATTTCAATTTAAAAATAAAATTTTAAATTGAAATAGTGAAATTTTAA